CTCGTTTCAAAAAAATCCGTCGTCTGGGGGCTTTACCGGGGCTAACTAGTAAAAAGCCTAGAACCGGAAGCGATCTTAGAAACCAATCGCGCCCCGGCAAAAAATCTCAATACCGTATTCGTTTAGAAGAAAAACAAAAATTGCGCTTTCATTATGGTCTTACAGAACAACAATTACTTAAATACGTTCGGATCGCCGGAAAAGCCAAAGGATCAACAGGTCAGGTTTTACTACAATTACTTGAAATGCGTTTAGATAACATCCTTTTTCGATTAGGTATGGCTTCGACTATTCCTCAAGCCCGCCAATTAGTTAACCACAGACATATTTTAGTTAATGGTCGTATAGTAGATATACCAAGTTATCGCTGCAAACCCCGAGATATTATTACAGTGAGGGATGAGCAAAAATCCAGGGCTCTGATTCAAAATTATCTTGATTCACCCCCCCGTGAGGAATTACCAAAACATTTGACTCTTCACCCATTCCAATATGAAGGATTAGTCAATCAAATAATAGATAGTAAATGGGTCGGTTTGAAAATAAACGAATTGCTAGTTGTAGAATATTACTCTCGTCAGACTTAACCCTAACTAAAATAACAAGGGTTCGGGCAATTTTGCCCCCTTAGTTTTGGCTTAAGTAAAGGGACCGGGGGTAAGTAAGGTAAGGGGTTTCATCTGGGGATTTTTCTCTTATTCATGTATCATAGATCGGTAGGGTATTTTCATTCCTTGTCGATTTTGTCCAGTATTTTTCGTACCACAGAAATTCGGGGTAGGGATAGATAATCTATATCAAAGAAAGGTCTAACTGTTGGAGTATCCATTCTTATTTGATGCATTGCAGTCAGTAACATTGGTGAATCAGTTGACGAGTACGGAAAGAGAGGGATTCGAACCCTCGGTAAACAAAAGTCTACATAGCAGTTCCAATGCTACGCCTTGAACCACTCGGCCATCTCTCCCACATAATGATTATGGCCCAAAAACCGAGTGAATAGTGAGTCATTCATATTATTTTGGATAGGTATGTACATTCAATTTTAACTCTAAAAATAGAAAACTTTTCATCAAAGAAAAATCCTTCCTCCGAGGCTGGGGATAAAGATAAATCCAAAAATTGTAAAATAAGGATATATATCTATTCATGTTTGCGAAGATGGTGTTTCCGCCCTTTCTAATATTTATACCGGATTAAATCACTCAATTGAAACGAATCCAATGATCGATATATTTTTTTTAGACTGTGTTTAATGGATACCTTTAAATCATGATTCTATTTAGTTTACACTATTATTCAATTTTCATAAAAATTATAAAATTCCTTTCCAGTTTTAGATTTTTCAACAACAACTCTTTACTCCAACTTCTTAACCCATAAATTTATTCCAAATTCATGAACCGCCCCCGGATTTTTTTTTATTGATTCCTGTCAAAAAGAAACAATTTGAGTAAAAGGTCTTTCTTTTTATTTTAATGAATCCGTTTTTATGTTATTTCGTACTGCACAATTCCTTTGTTTGTGGGATCGTTTTCTCACGAAAGGGAATTAAAATAAATTATAGAATTAATACACCTATGTCTAGATCTGGGATAAATGGAAATTTTATTGATAAAACCTTTTCAATTGTAGCCAATATCTTATTACGAATAATTCCGACAACTTCGGGAGAAAAAGAGGCATTCACCTATTACAGAGATGGTGCGATTTGATTATTTTTTTTTATATTTTTACCGCTCTCAGTCTTAAGAGAAAGACAACATTATTCGGGATAGGAAGAAAAAAATTATGGAAATAAATCTACGCTTGTTGAAGGTGAAGTTTGTAAATAAAACAACGCCTTCTGTCGTGTATCCCCGATTAATGCAGCCTCAGATGCTTCAATTGTCGATTCTAGAGTATTGAGCGAAAGGTTACACCTATGGGTTAGGTCAACCCTACTCCAATAGTACCAATAGGGGGCATAGGGGAAGAAGCACTACTCCTAGGAATCAACACACGAAAACTTTGTTATAAATTATCCCTTTTCCTTATCAGGATCGGGACTAACAATGGTTGGGACAACAAACATCCATCTCGTTCGTATTTTGGATACCCGTATAACCATCGAAGACTGTTGAAGTGACTAATTCCTGCAAATTAAAGGGCGTTGAAGACAAAGAAATTGTTGGAGTAACTTTTTTTATCTAATACCAACATGCTTGATGTTAAGGAAAGATCTTCTACAAGAAGGTTGGCTAGAGATTTCTTGTAAAAACACCAGCCCCGCTTAGTTTATAATGAGAATATTTCAGTCTTTTTGATTCCATGTATTATTATCATTATGCACATAAAGGAGGAGCCGTATGAGATGAAAATCTCATGTACGGTTCTGAAACGGAGATTCTTTGAATCGAATGACGACCGTAACGGATGTCGGCTCAATCCGAAGGAAATTATGCGGAAGCTTTACAGAATTATTATGAAGCTATGCGACTAGAAATTGATCCTTATGATC